AGACACTTTTTTAACCCCAGTTTAATTATATATTATATATATATTATTGGATATTGGAATCGATCTTAATTAATCCCTCGTTACTGCTCAACGAAGAAGTAATAGGTAGGGATGACAGGATTTGAACCTGTGACATTTTGTACCCAAAACAAACGCGCTACCAAGCTGCGCTACATCCCTCCAATTGGTCTACAGTGTCATTGTATAGAATTCCTGTTTTGTTTTCCACATCGTTATTTCCTCCATTGATATATACAATTTATATGGGCATTTCGTCTTTTTGGTCCCATTTAACATATAATAATAGTAAAAGAAAAGTCTTATATACGTATGAAATACGGAACGGAACCTGTCGTAAAAATAAATGAGTAGTTTTCGGGAATGCTCGGGAAGAGAGGAGCGTTTTTTTATGTTTTAAGAAAAAATTTTATTTACTGGATAGTTGTACATTTCAATTTGAATTAGGGATTCCGTGTCCAAGGTTCTTAACTGCATATGCATCTGATCATTTATGTATTACCATTTTAGATTACAATAAAAGAAGAAAGGAGATTTTTCAATGCGAGATCTAAAAACATATCTTTCCGTGGCACCGGTATTAAGTACTCTATGGTTCGGGTCTTTAGCAGGTCTATTGATAGAGATTAATCGTTTTTTCCCAGATGCATTGACATTCCCCTTTTTTTGATTCTAGTTATTGATACGGTACCAAATAACGGAGATTCGAGATACAATTAAATATTTGTGACTAATCCTTTGCCCCCTTTTTCTCTTTTTTCCCTTTTTCCTTTTAGAATAAGAGGGAGGAAAGAGAAAAAAAGAAAAGGTGTATTCAACAGCTTCGAGACTTGGGTTCAAGTTTGAATTAAATAAATTATTCAATTCAAAAATTAACTAGGGATGGAGGTAGAATAAACAGGGTGGGGCCTAGATCTAGGACAAGACTCTTATACAAGGTACTTAAATGTAAATGAAATACTGTGATTTGAATTTGAAATAAAGTTTAGAAATTTTTTTAGTATATTGATTGCAGCGAAAGTTTTCATAATTGGATTTCAAGTTAATAACTTCTATTTATCCTTCCTTCCTTCTTCTTCGTTTCGGATCGAAAATAGAAGAGTTGAGTAAATCAAAAATCCAAAGGGGGTTCATGGCCAAGGGAAAAGATGTCCGAATAACGGTTATTTTGGAATGTACCGGTTGTGTTCGAAACGGTGTTAATAAGGTATCAACGGGTATTTCCAGATATATTACTGAAAAGAATCGTCACAACACGCCTAATAGATTGGAATTGAGAAAATTCTGTCCATTTTGTTACAAACATATGATTCATGGGGAGATAAAGAAATAGATCGAATCGAGCACTTGTATGTAACCCTTCCAAGGAAGGGTAAAAATGACATTTCTATATAGAACATAGTTAAATATTCTATATATAACATAATTAAATATAAACAAACCAAATCCTATTTATTCTAATTCATTTTAGATCCGACCGAAATAGGATTTTCGGGATAAGGAATAAACTAAACAAACCATGGATAAATCCAAGCGGCCTTTTCTTAAATCCAAGCGATCTTTTCGTAGGCGTTTGCCCCCGATTCAATCGGGGGATCGAATTGATTATAGAAACATGAGTTTAATTAGTCGATTTATTAGCGAACAAGGAAAAATATTATCTAGACGGGTGAATAGATTGACCTTGAAACAACAACGATTAATTACTATTGCTATAAAACAAGCTCGTATTTTATCTTTGTTACCTTTTCTTAATAATGAGAAACAGTTTGAAAGAACCGAGTCGACCACCAGAACTGCGGGTCTTCGAGCCAGAAATAAATAGGCTTACTCTTTCTTCACTTGACTAAAAAAAAGTAAAATCCGAACTCAAACGCAGATTGATGTTTTGTTCGAAAAATATGAAAAATATGGATTTAATTATCGTGTCGTAAGAAAAAAAAAAGAATCGGGCAAGAATAAAGATTTTTTTTGAGTGTGTTCATTCAGTTTTACTATTTTTTTATCATATTTATTTTGACTTTACCCTCCCGGAGTTCATTCTCCGGGGAACTCCGTTTAAATTATTCCGGTGGATTCTTTCCAATGTACTTCTTTTATGATCTCATTCGAAATCATATAAAGACAATTTTTATTTGATATAGCTATTTGTGCAAGTATTTTACGATTAAGAAGCACCTGTTTCTTATATAGGTCGTGTATTAATCTACTATAACTATAGGATACCCCTATTTCACGAATTACTGCGTTTATTCGAGTGATCCACAAACGGCGAAAATTTATCTTTTGCTTATCCCTATCCCGATGCGACGAAACCAAAGCTCTTATTTTCTGTTGAGTAATTGTTCGAGTAAGTCTTGAATGAGCCCCTCGAAAGCTTGATGCAAATAAACGAATTTTTGTTCTACGTCTCCGAGCTATATTTCCCCGTCTAATTCTGGTCATTGAATAAATGAAACTTTGACGAATAACTAATAGATTTCCTTTCTTTCAGTTATTCTTTTTCCCTTTCCTAGTCTATTAATAACAAAGCTTTTTTCCAATGTATAAACTAAAAATTCCAATGACTTTGGCTACTATAACCTTCCCGACCGCTATTTTTCTTTTTTCTAGACATTTCACTTCGAAATAAGAAATTTCATTTTACTAGGTATCAAAATATAATAAATAAAAAATATAAATGGATAAAGAAATAGTGGCTTCCTTCGTTTATATGGTTACTTCTTAAACGGTGAGGTTTTCTCTATACACCGGAGCCTTTACTTCATTTAATCAATGTTATTGGTAACTTGTATAGTTCACATTCTTTGGCTCTACCCATGAATTATCTAGTAATAGGTCTTTCACGATTAGATCTACTTACACAGTAACGGTATTTAATTATGAAAGTTGGCTGGGTAGCTAACCCTGTTAGTCCGTTCTTGCAAGAGGGGCCTAAGTTTTATGTTTTTATTTTTAAGTAGGATTTTCTCCGCTTAATGGATAACCATTTGCTACCAATGGAGAATTGCTTCTTATCTTAAATTTAAATTGAGGTGATTGGATTTGCACCAATGGAAACCATAAATTTCATACACAATAGAATGGATAGATTTTTTTTATACTGAATTGAACGGACTTCTTTTTCTATTCTATCCTATTCCCCGGTACTGATCATTGATACTAGAAAAGGTTTTCTTTCTTTTATCCCAGCTCATGATCTGAACGAGTCGCACATACACCCTAGTACATGTTCCTCGACGCTGAGGGCATCCCCGAAGCGCGGGGGATTTTGTGACATTTCTGATTGGCTGTCTTGTATTTCTAATAAGTTGTTTAATAGTTGGCATGTTGAATCATATCATAAAAATAATGGGCTGGTTTAGATCGATCCTAACCTGATGATTTTTAATTACTTCTATTTAATTTTCTAGTAAATTCAGCAAAAATATAAAATAGGAAATCGAGAATTTGCGCGAAAAAATCCGGGCTTTTCACTCAACCACCGCTACAACATCAACAATTCCATAAGCTTGTGCTTCTGTTGCTGACATAAAAACATCTCTTTCCATGTCTTCCGAGACAACCCATAAGGGTTTGTCCGTTCTTTGTACATAAACCCTTGTGAGGGTTTCACGCAGTTTTAGCAGCTCTTCCGCTTCCAGGATAAATTCTCCCGTTTGTGCCTCATAAAAAGAACTAGCAGGTTGATGAATCATTACCCTGATGGTATAACAAAAGAGGGGTTCCTCTATTTTGCATGATGAATAGAAAAGAAAGATAAAGAATAAAAATAAAAAAAGATAGAATTGAACAACCACAACCGTACGGGCATCTTTTATGCATTGCATACGGCTCTATAATAAAATTGACCTTTACCTTCCATCAACGAAAAAAATAGGATCTATCAGACCCAGATCGGTAAATGATCAAATTACCACCCTTACTTTCGTAGGAGTTCAAAAATACTATGATGGTTCCGTTGCTTTATATATATTTATTATTAAGATTATTTGGTTTGTCTGTGTTTCAGCAATCCCAAAGTTGCTTTTTGTAAAATTAAGGAAAAAAATAATCTTTTTTTTATTTCGAACTCTTTCAGAATACAACTAAGCCCCCGGTGTGAAAATAAAAAAGTTTGTGACGCTGAACTGGAATCTCCAATATAAAAAACAGGAAATACCTTTTATCTCATACTACTCTCTCGATACATAATCAAATGTTTTGAAAAAACAATAAAAATTGTTTTATTTTGATATCGAATTCAAAGTGCCATGCTATTATTACTTAATATTCATATGGCGAAGGCATAGTCTTATTTTTTTCTCTCAAATAAAAACCTCATTGGCGCCGAGCGTGAGGGAATGCTAGACGTTTGGTAATTTCTCCTCCGGCCAAGATAAAAGATCCCATTGAAGCGGCTAATCCCATGCATATTGTCTGTACATCTGGTCGCACAAATTGCATTGTATCATAAATAGCCACTCCAGGGATAACCCATCCGCCGGGAGAGTTTATAAACAAATAGAGATCTTTGGTATCATTCTCTATACTGAGATATACCATAAGACCAATAAGTTGGTTCGAGATCTCGCTATCAACCTCTTGTCCTAAAAAAAGTAATCTTTCTCGATAAAGTCGGTTGATTAGGGTAAAATTATATCCCTTACGAACCGTACAGGCGCCTTTTGGTGCATACGGTTCAACAAAAAAGTGCAAAAAAAAGAATCAATGTGCAGATTCCAATCCTCTTTCTTTTTTTTATATTCGTAGAAGGCTCTTTCTGACTTCTAACGAAAGGACTTTTCTTCGATTTTTAAAAAAAGACAGGTTTTTGCTCCTTTTCGTATAATATTCTTGTATTCTTGTAATAGAAAAATAATAGAAAAGAAAAAAAAAAAAAGAAGTCACTAAACTTATCGAATTAACTTCTTATTGATATATTGTTTCATCGAGATCTAATCCAAATCACAATGTCGTTTTCTTGTTCCTGAATGGGCCCT